GCTAGCGTAGCTTAATATAAAGCATAGCACTGAAGATGCTAAGATGGGTCCTAAGAAACTCCGCATGCACAAAGGCATGGTCCCGACCTTACTATCAGCTCTAGCCCAACTTACACATGCAAGTCTCCGCAGCCCAGTGAATATGCCCTCAATCCCCCTCCCCGGGGACGAGGAGCGGGCATCAGGCACAAACATTAGCCCAAGACGCCTAGCCAAGCCACACCCCCAAGGGAATTCAGCAGTGATAAACATTAAGCCATGAGTGAAAACTTGACTCAGTTAGTGTTAAGAGGGCCGGTAAAACTCGTGCCAGCCACCGCGGTTAGACGAGAGGCCCTAGTTGATATTACAACGGCGTAAAGGGTGGTTAGGGATAAATAAGATTAAAGCCAAATGGCCCCTTGGCCGTCATACGCTTCTAGGTGTCCGAGGCCCTATACACGAAAGTAGCTTTAATAAACCCACCTGACCCCACGAAAGCTGAGAAACAAACTGGGATTAGATACCCCACTATGCTCAGCCGTAAACTCAGACATCCGACTACAATAGATGTCCGCCAGGGTACTACGAGCATCAGCTTAAAACCCAAAGGACCTGACGGTGTCTCAGACCCCCTTAGAGGAGCCTGTTCTAAAACCGATAACCCCCGTTTAACCTCACCACTTCTAGTCACCCCAGCCTATATACCGCCGTCGTCAGCTTACCCTGTGAAGGACATAAAAGTAAGCAAGATGGGCACAGCCCAGAACGTCAGGTCGAGGTGTAGCGTATGAGGTGGGAAGAAATGGGCTACATTTTCTATTGTAGAATATTACGAACATGCACCATGAAACAGTGCTTGAAGGAGGATTTAATAGTAAAAGGGAAATAGAGTGTCCCTTTGAACCCGGCTCTGAGACGCGTACACACCGCCCGTCACTCTCCCCTGTCTAAACGCATCTAAAGATACCTAATGTATTAGCACTGACAAGGGGAGGCAAGTCGTAACACGGTAAGTGTACCGGAAGGTGCACTTGGATCAAACCCAGGGCGTGGCTGAGTTAGTCAAGCATCTCACTTACACCGAGAAGACATCCATGCAAACTGGATCACCCTGAGCCAAACAGCTAGCTTGACCACCCAATAACTAGACAATGTAAATAAAATAAAATAAGCCCAACACCAAAAACTAAACCATTCTTTTACCTGAGTACGGGAGACGGAAAAGGTTCCGCCAAAGCAATAGAAGTAGTACCGCAAGGGAAAGCTGAAAGAGAAATGAAACAACCCATATAAGCACAAAAAAGCAAAGATTAAACCTTGTACCTTTCGCATCATGATTTAGCCAGTACACCCAAGCAAAGAGACCTTTAGTTTGAAACCCCGAAACCAGGTGAGCTACCCCGAGACAGCCTATTAAGGGCCAACCCGTCTCTGTGGCAAAAGAGTGGGAAGAACTCCGGGTAGAAGTGACAGACCTACCGAACCTGGTGATAGCTGGTTGCCTAAGAAATGAATAGAAGTTCAGCCTCGCGCTCCTCCGATCAAAATATGAATAAGACTAAGAGAAACACACGAGAGTTAGTTGAAGGGGGTACAGCCCCTTTAACAAAGGACACAACCTTTAAAGGAGGATAAAGATCATAATACATAAAACACACTGTTCTAGTGGGCCTAAAAGCAGCCACCTAAACAGAAAGCGTTAAAGCTCAGACAGAAAGAAGTTTATTATCCTGACAAAAAATCTTATTCCCCTAATACTATTAGGCCAACCCATGCCTACATGGAAGAGACTATGCTAAAATGAGTAACAAGAAGGCCCGCCCTTCTCCAAGCACAAGTGTAAGCCAAATCGGACCAACCATTGGCAACTAACGAACTCAACCCAAGAGAGTAATGTGAACTACAAATAAAGCCAAGAAGACCACACAACTAAACCATCGTTACCCCCACACTGGAGTGCCATTAAAGGAAAGACTAAAAGAAAAGGAAGGAACTCGGCAAACACAAGCCTCGCCTGTTTACCAAAAACATCGCCTCCTGCAACACAACCAAGTATAGGAGGTCCAGCCTGCCCAGTGACCACAAGTTCAACGGCCGCGGTATTTTGACCGTGCAAAGGTAGCGCAATCACTTGTCTTTTAAATAGAGACCTGTATGAATGGCTAAACGAGGGCTTAACTGTCTCCCCTTTCAAGTCAGTGAAATTGATCTACCCGTGCAGAAGCGGGTATAATGATACAAGACGAGAAGACCCTTTGGAGCTTAAGGTACAAAACTCAACCACGTCAAGCAACTTAATAAAAAGCAAAAACCTTGTGGGATATGATATTTTACCTTCGGTTGGGGCGACCACGGAGGAAAGAAAAGCCTCCAAGTGGACTGGGAAAACTTCCTAAAGCCAAGAGAGACATCTCTAAGCCACAGAACATCTGACCAAACATGATCCGGCAACAAAGCCGATCAACGAACCAAGTTACCCTAGGGATAACAGCGCAATCCTCTCCCAGAGTCCATATCGACGAGGGGGTTTACGACCTCGATGTTGGATCAGGACATCCTAATGGTGCAGCCGCTATTAAGGGTTCGTTTGTTCAACGATTAAAGTCCTACGTGATCTGAGTTCAGACCGGAGCAATCCAGGTCAGTTTCTATCTGTAACGCTACTTTTCCTAGTACGAAAGGATCGGAAAAGGGGGGCCCATACTTGAAGCACGCCCCACCCCTAATTTATGAAAACAAATAAATAAAGTAAAGGGGGAGCCAAAATCCCAGCCGGCCGAAATAAGGACATACTGGGGTGGCAGAGCATGGTAAATTGCGAAAGGCCTAAGCCCTTTTAGCCAGAGGTTCAAATCCTCTTCCCAGTTTATGCTAAACATCCTAATTACACACCTAATTAACCCCCTGGCCTACATTGTCCCAGTACTCCTGGCGGTGGCCTTTCTGACACTAATTGAACGGAAAGTACTAGGGTATATACAACTACGAAAAGGGCCAAATGTAGTAGGACCCTATGGACTACTACAACCCATTGCCGACGGTGTAAAACTATTTATTAAAGAACCCGTCCGCCCGTCCACGTCATCACCATTTCTATTCTTAGCCGCCCCAATGCTTGCACTGACCCTAGCCATGACCCTGTGGGCACCAATACCCATACCTCACCCAGTAACTGATCTTAATTTAGGAATCTTGTTCGTCCTGGCCCTGTCAAGCCTTGCCGTATACTCAATCCTTGGGTCAGGCTGAGCATCTAATTCAAAATACGCATTAATTGGGGCCCTACGGGCCGTGGCCCAAACAATCTCCTATGAAGTTAGCCTGGGGTTAATCCTCCTCTCCGTAATTATTTTTTCGGGGGGGTATACCCTACAAACATTTAATGTTACCCAAGAAAGCATTTGGCTAATCGTACCCGCCTGGCCCTTAGCTGCAATATGATATATCTCAACACTGGCCGAGACAAACCGGGCACCGTTTGATCTCACGGAGGGGGAGTCAGAGCTAGTATCTGGCTTTAATGTAGAATATGCAGGGGGACCCTTCGCACTATTCTTCCTGGCCGAATACGCTAACATCCTTCTAATAAATACCCTCTCAGCCGTATTATTTCTGGGGGCCTCACATATACCTAGCATCCCTGAACTTACAACAATCAACCTCATGACCAAAGCCGCACTCCTCTCTATCGTGTTCCTATGAGTGCGAGCCTCGTACCCACGATTCCGATATGACCAACTAATACACCTAGTCTGAAAAAATTTCCTCCCCCTTACACTCGCCTTCGTGCTATGACACACCGCCCTGCCAATCGCACTGGCGGGGCTCCCTCCACAACTGTAACTGGGGAACTGTGCCTGAGCACCCAAGGACCACTTTGATAGAGTGACTTACAGGGGTTAAAATCCCCTCAGTTCCTAGAAAGAAGGGAATTGAACCCATGCTCAAGAGATCAAAACTCTTGGTGCTTCCTTTACACCACTTTCTACGGGTGGGGTCAGCTAATGAAGCTTTCGGGCCCATACCCCGAACACGACGGTTAAAATCCCTCCTCCACCAATGAATCCATACGTACTTACAATCCTATTATCCAGCCTAGGACTAGGAACTACCCTAACCTTTGCTAGCTCTCATTGACTTCTGGCCTGAATGGGCCTTGAAATTAATACGCTAGCAATCACCCCCCTAATAGCGCAACATCACCACCCCCGTGCAGTAGAAGCAACCACAAAATACTTCTTAACCCAAGCCACTGCAGCAGCAATAATTCTATTTGCGAGCACAACGAATGCCTGAACAACAGGAGAATGAAGCATCAACGACCTATCAAACCCCATCGCCAGCACAATATTCGTGGCCGCCCTAGCACTTAAGATTGGACTTGCACCAATGCATTTCTGAATGCCAGAAGTTCTGCAAGGATTAGACCTGCTCACAGGCCTGATCCTATCTACCTGACAAAAGCTTGCCCCGTTCGCACTAATCGTCCAAACAGCACAAACCATTGATCCACTACTGCTGACGCTATTAGGAGCCGCCTCCACATTAGTGGGCGGATGAGGAGGGCTAAACCAAACCCAGCTACGAAAAGTCCTAGCCTACTCATCAATTGCCCACATAGGATGGATGATTATTGTGATCCAATACGCCCCCCAGCTAACCCTAATTGCACTAGGAACATATATTGTTATGACCTCCGCAGCATTCCTAACCCTGAAAATGTCACTAACAACCAAAATTAGCACGCTTGCAACAACCTGGTCAAAGAGCCCTGTGCTAGCATCAACAACTGCCCTAGTCTTGCTCTCACTAGGAGGGCTCCCACCACTCACAGGATTTATGCCAAAGTGAATAATCCTAGAGGAGTTAACGAAGCAGGACCTCCCCCTCATCGCCACAGTTATGGCCCTGACCGCACTAATTAGCCTATACTTCTACTTACGGCTATGTTACGCAATAACACTAACCGCCTCCCCTCACACAACCAACTCAATTACCCCCTGACGAACTCAATCAACCCAAATCTCCTTGCCCCTAGCTTTGTTCATTGTGTTTACCCTAGGATTGCTACCAATTACCCCGGCCGTCCTAATGATGGCCGCCTAGGGACTTAGGATAATATTAGACCAAAAGCCTTCAAAGCTCTAAGTAGAAGTGAAAATCTTCTAGTCCCTGATTAAGGCCTACAAGGAATTAACTTACATCTCCTGATTGCAAATCAGACGCTTTAATTAAGCTAAGGCCTTACTAGATGGGAAGGCCTCGATCCTACAAACTCTTAGTTAACAGCTAAGCGCTCAAGCCAGCGAGCATCCATCTACTTTTCCCGCCGTCCTGCCTCAGTGAGGCGGGAAAAGCCCCGGCAGAGTATTAGTCTACGTCTTCGGATTTGCAATCCAATGTGTTCTTCACCACGGGGCTGATAGGAAGAGGACTTAAACCTCTGTCTTCGGGGCTACAACCCACCGCCTAAGCACTCGGCCACCCTACCTGTGGCAATCACGCGCTGATTCTTCTCTACTAACCACAAAGACATTGGCACCCTTTATCTTGTATTTGGTGCCTGAGCCGGAATAGTAGGAACCGCCTTAAGCCTCCTCATTCGGGCTGAACTAAGCCAACCTGGGTCGCTTCTAGGTGATGACCAAATTTACAATGTAATCGTTACCGCTCACGCCTTCGTAATAATTTTCTTTATAGTAATGCCCATTCTTATTGGGGGGTTTGGAAACTGACTTGTCCCACTAATAATTGGGGCCCCTGATATAGCGTTCCCACGAATGAATAACATAAGCTTCTGATTACTACCCCCATCATTCCTACTGCTACTAGCTTCTTCTGGTGTTGAAGCCGGGGCCGGGACAGGATGAACAGTATACCCACCCCTTTCAGGAAATCTAGCTCACGCAGGGGCATCGGTAGACCTAACAATTTTCTCCCTCCACTTAGCAGGTATCTCATCAATTCTAGGGGCAATCAACTTCATCACCACAATTATCAACATGAAACCCCCAGCCATCTCCCAATACCAAACACCCCTATTCGTATGATCCGTCCTTGTAACCGCCGTGCTACTCCTCCTCTCATTACCCGTCTTAGCCGCTGGAATTACAATACTCCTAACAGATCGAAACCTCAACACCACATTCTTTGACCCGGCAGGAGGAGGGGACCCGATCCTTTATCAACACTTATTCTGATTCTTTGGACACCCCGAGGTTTATATCCTAATCCTTCCAGGATTTGGGATTATTTCTCACGTTGTAGCCTACTACTCGGGCAAAAAAGAACCATTCGGGTATATAGGAATAGTCTGAGCTATAATGGCTATTGGCCTTCTAGGATTTATTGTGTGAGCCCACCACATATTTACTGTCGGGATGGACGTAGACACTCGTGCATACTTTACATCTGCAACAATAATTATCGCGATCCCAACAGGTGTAAAAGTATTTAGCTGATTAGCCACACTCCACGGGGGGTCAATCAAATGAGAAACACCCATACTATGGGCCCTCGGGTTCATTTTCCTATTTACAGTGGGAGGGCTTACAGGAATTGTCCTATCTAATTCATCACTTGACATTGTCCTTCATGACACTTATTACGTGGTCGCACACTTCCATTACGTATTATCAATGGGTGCTGTATTTGCCATCATAGCAGCCTTTGTGCACTGATTCCCCCTGCTAACCGGGTACACTCTTCACAGCACCTGAACAAAAATTCACTTTGGGGTTATATTTATTGGAGTCAATCTTACGTTCTTCCCACAACACTTCCTAGGGTTAGCGGGCATACCACGACGGTACTCTGATTACCCAGATGCCTATGCCCTATGAAATACAGTGTCATCCATCGGATCATTAATTTCTCTAGTAGCGGTTATTATGTTCCTATTTATCTTATGAGAAGCCTTTGCCGCTAAACGAGAGGTGCTATCTGTAGAACTAACAATAACAAACGTAGAATGGCTTCACGGCTGCCCCCCTCCTTACCACACATACGAGGAGCCAGCATTTGTTCAAATTCAATCAAATTAACGAGAAAGGGAGGAATTGAACCCCCATATGCTGGTTTCAAGCCAGCCACATAACCACTCTGTCACTTTCTTCTAAAGACATTAGTAAAATGTAGATTACACCACCTTGTCAAGGTGGGGTTGTAGGTTAGATCCCTGCATGTCTTAGACCTAAAGCTTAATGGCACATCCAACACAACTAGGATTCCAAGACGCGGCATCACCCGTTATAGAAGAACTTCTTCACTTCCACGACCACGCACTAATAATTGTATTCCTAATTAGCACCTTAGTACTATACATTATTGTTGCAATGGTATCTACCAAGCTTACTAATAAATATATTTTAGACTCCCAAGAAATTGAAATTGTATGAACTATTTTACCAGCTGTCATTTTAGTGCTAATTGCCTTACCCTCCCTTCGCATTCTATATCTTATAGACGAAATTAATGACCCCCACCTGACAATTAAAGCGATGGGACATCAATGATACTGAAGCTACGAGTATACAGATTATGAAAACTTAGGCTTTGACTCTTATATAGTACCAACCCAAGACCTTACCCCAGGGCAATTCCGACTTCTAGAAACGGACCACCGAATAGTTGTCCCAATAGAATCCCCAATTCGTGTTTTAGTGTCCGCTGAAGACGTACTACACTCCTGAACTGTCCCATCCCTGGGTGTAAAAATGGACGCAGTCCCAGGACGACTTAATCAAACCGCTTTTATCGCCTCCCGCCCAGGGGTATTTTATGGACAGTGCTCTGAAATCTGCGGGGCCAACCACAGCTTTATACCTATCGTAGTTGAAGCAGTCCCGCTAGAACACTTTGAAAACTGATCTTCACTAATACTAGAAGACGCCTCGCTAGGAAGCTAAATATTGGACAAAGCATTGGCCTTTTAAGCCAAAGATTGGTGATTCCTAACCACCTCTAGTGAAATGCCACAATTAAACCCCGGCCCTTGATTCGCAATTTTAGTGTTTTCCTGATTAATTTTCTTAACCATTATTCCAACTAAAATCTTGAACCATATTTCACCAAATGAACCAACCCCAGTAAGTGCTGAAAAACACAAAACTGAGTCCTGAGACTGACCATGATAGTAAGCTTCTTCGATCAATTTGCAAGCCCATCATACCTGGGAATTCCACTAATTGCGATCGCAATTGCACTCCCCTGAGTACTCTACCCAACCCCCTCATCTCGATGAATTAATAATCGACTCATTACGATTCAAGGGTGGTTTATTAATCGGTTCACAAATCAACTGATGCTGCCACTAAATGTAGAAGGACATAAATGAGCACTATTACTAGCCTCATTAATGATCTTCCTAATTACAACTAATATACTAGGCCTACTCCCATACACCTTTACACCTACAACACAACTATCGCTCAATATAGGGTTTGCCGTGCCACTATGGCTCGCTACAGTAATTGTCGGAATACGAAATCAACCAACAGTCGCCTTAGGACACCTATTACCGGAAGGGACACCCATTCCACTGATCCCTGTACTAATCATTATCGAAACAATTAGTCTATTTATCCGACCCCTAGCCCTGGGGGTTCGACTTACAGCCAACCTAACCGCAGGCCACCTGCTAATTCAACTCATCGCCACAGCCGTATTTGTTCTTCTACCAATAATGCCAGCGGTAGCAATCTTAACTGCTGGCGTACTCTTTCTACTCACGTTACTAGAAGTTGCGGTAGCAATAATCCAAGCCTATGTATTTGTACTTCTTCTAAGCCTTTATTTACAAGAAAACGTTTAATGGCCCACCAAGCACATGCCTATCATATAGTTGACCCAAGCCCATGACCACTGACCGGAGCTATTGCTGCACTACTAATAACATCCGGTTTAGCAATCTGATTCCATTTTCACTCAATAACACTTATAGCTTTAGGAATAATTCTTCTACTTCTCACCATATACCAGTGATGACGTGATATTATCCGAGAGGGGACCTTCCAAGGCCACCACACACCCCCAGTACAAAAAGGACTGCGATACGGAATAATTCTATTTATCACCTCCGAAGTATTCTTTTTCCTCGGATTCTTTTGAGCCTTTTACCACTCAAGCTTAGCACCAACACCAGAGCTGGGGGGATGCTGACCCCCTACAGGAATTATCCCACTGGATCCCTTTGAAGTACCTCTCCTCAATACAGCCGTACTACTAGCATCAGGGGTTACAGTAACATGGGCCCACCACAGCATTATGGAAGGGGAGCGAAAACAAGCCATTCAATCCTTAGCATTAACTATTCTACTAGGGTTCTATTTTACTGCACTCCAAGCCATAGAATATTATGAAGCGCCCTTCACAATCGCAGACGGGGTCTACGGCTCAACGTTCTTCGTAGCCACAGGATTCCATGGCCTACACGTCATTATTGGATCAACCTTCCTAGCAGTGTGTCTTATGCGTCAAATCCAGTACCATTTTACATCCGAACACCATTTTGGCTTTGAAGCCGCTGCCTGATACTGACATTTCGTCGACGTAGTATGACTATTCCTCTACGTGTCTATCTATTGATGAGGCTCATAATCTTTCTAGTATTAAAGTTAGTACAAGTGACTTCCAATCACACAGTCTTGGTTAAACCCCAAGGAAAGATAATGAATCTAATTATAACCATCTTAATTATTACAATAACCCTATCCTCGGTCCTAGCAATCGTGTCTTTTTGGCTACCACAAATAAACCCCGATGCAGAAAAATTATCACCATATGAATGCGGATTTGACCCGCTAGGATCCGCCCGCCTACCATTTTCTCTACGCTTCTTCCTGGTAGCAATCCTATTTCTTCTATTCGACCTAGAAATTGCCCTCCTCCTCCCACTACCATGGGGGGACCAACTCCACAACCCCACTGGAACATTCTTCTGAGCCACAACAGTCCTAATTTTACTAACCCTAGGATTAATTTATGAATGAACTCAAGGCGGCTTAGAGTGAGCAGAGTAGGGAGTTAGTCCAAAATAAGACCTCTGATTTCGGCTCAGAAAATCGTGGTTTAATTCCACGACCCCCTCATGACACCCGTACATTTCAGCTTTAGCTCAGCATTTATTTTAGGTATAATAGGACTAGCATTCCACCGAACCCACCTGCTCTCCGCACTACTATGCTTAGAAGGGATAATATTATCCCTATTTATTGCATTAGCCTTGTGGGCACTACAGTTCGAGTCTACAGGGTTCTCAACGGCCCCTATATTACTCTTGGCCTTCTCTGCTTGTGAAGCAAGCACCGGCCTGGCATTACTAGTTGCCACTGCTCGCACCCACGGCACCGACCGTCTACAAAACCTTAACCTTCTACAATGCTAAAAGTATTAATCCCAACAATTATGCTATTCCCAACAATTTGACTTGCTTCTCCTAAATGGCTGTGAACGACCACAACCGCGCATAGCCTCCTAATCGCCCTCATCAGTCTAACATGACTAAAGTGAACATCCGAGACCGGGTGGGCCTCCTCCAACATATTCTTGGCCACGGACCCGCTATCGACCCCTCTTCTGGTATTAACATGCTGATTACTCCCACTCATAATCCTAGCCAGCCAGAATCACATCAACCCCGAACCGATCAGCCGACAACGCTCATATATTATACTACTTGCCTCATTACAAACTTTCTTAATCATAGCATTCGGCGCCACAGAAATCATCATGTTTTATATTATGTTCGAAGCCACCCTCATTCCAACCCTTATTATTATTACCCGGTGAGGGAATCAAACCGAGCGACTTAATGCGGGGACCTACTTCCTGTTCTATACGCTGGCGGGGTCCCTCCCGCTTCTAGTTGCCCTACTCCTGCTTCAACAATCTACTGGAACACTGTCAATATTGGTATTACAATACTCGCAGCCTCTACAACTCAACTCCTGGGGTCATATAATTTGATGGGCCGGCTGCCTAATCGCATTTTTAGTTAAAATACCATTATATGGCGTTCATCTATGACTACCAAAGGCACACGTGGAGGCCCCCGTAGCAGGATCTATAGTACTAGCAGCGGTTCTACTAAAACTTGGGGGATATGGGATAATACGCATGATAGTAATGCTAGACCCCCTATCAAAAGAACTGGCCTACCCATTCATCATCTTGGCCCTCTGAGGCATTATTATGACCGGGTCAATCTGCCTTCGGCAAACAGACCTGAAGTCACTAATTGCCTACTCATCTGTGAGTCACATAGGCCTAGTGGCAGGGGGAATCCTAATCCAAACCCCATGAGGATTCTCAGGAGCAATCATTTTAATAATTGCCCACGGCCTAGTATCCTCAGCATTATTCTGCCTAGCCAATACAGCATATGAGCGGACTCATAGCCGAACGATAATACTTGCCCGAGGACTACAAATGATTTTTCCACTAACCGCAGTATGATGATTCATTGCCAACCTGGCCAACCTCGCACTCCCACCACTGCCCAACTTAATGGGAGAACTCATGATCATCACAACACTATTTAACTGATCCCCATGAACAATTCTGCTTACCGGGCTGGGGACATTGATTACAGCTGGCTATTCCTTGTACATGTTCCTCATATCGCAGCGAGGCCCAGCACCAAACCATATCACGGGACTTCAACCATTTCACACCCGAGAACACCTGCTAATGACCTTACACCTAATTCCCGTCCTCCTACTAATGACAAAACCAGAACTCATGTGAGGATGGTGCTATTGTAAGTATAGTTTAATCAAGATATTAGATTGTGATTCTAAAGATAGGGGTTAAAAACCCCTTACTCACCAAGGAGGAACTGAAATAGTAAGCACTGCTAATCCTTACGCCCCGAGGTTAAAGTCCACGGCTTCCTTGCGCTTTCAAAGGATAACAGCTCATCCGTTGGTCTTAGGAACCAAAGACTCTTGGTGCAAATCCAAGTGGAAGCTAAAATGACACTAATTATACACTCATCACTCCTCCTAATCTTTTTCATCTTAACTTATCCGCTACTCACCACATTAAACCCCAATCAGCAAGGGTCCAACATAGCAGAAACAACTAAAACTGCCGTTAGCTCCGCATTCTTTGTCAGCCTTTTACCACTTATAATCTTCCTCAACCTAAAAACAGAGGGCATCATTACAAATTGACAATGAATAAATACCCAAACCTTTGATGTAAATATCAGCTTCAAATTCGACCATTACTCCCTAATCTTCGTCCCCATTGCCCTATACGTTACCTGATCGATTCTAGAGTTTGCACTATGATATATACACTCTGACCCCAACATTGACCGATTCTTTAAGTACCTGCTCACGTTCTTAGTAGCTATAATTATTTTAGTTACAGCTAACAATATATTTCAATTATTTATTGGCTGGGAGGGAGTAGGAATCATATCCTTTTTACTCATTGGGTGATGACACGGACGGGCAGACGCCAACACAGCGGCCCTTCAGGCCGTCATTTATAACCGTGTGGGTGATATTGGATTAATTATAACCATGGCCTGGCTCGCAATAAACCTCAACTCCTGGGAAATTCAACAAATTTTTACCCTATCGAAAAACTTCGACATAACAATCCCTCTAATAGGACTTGCCTTAGCGGCAACAGGAAAATCGGCCCAATTTGGCCTACACCCCTGACTCCCGTCCGCCATAGAGGGCCCTACGCCAGTATCCGCCCTACTCCACTCAAGCACTATAGTCGTAGCGGGAATCTTCCTGCTAATTCGCCTTCACCCCCTCATGGAGGACAACCAACTAGTCCTGACAACCTGTCTCTGCCTTGGGGCACTAACCTCACTATTTACAGCTACTTGCGCCCTAACCCAAAATGACATCAAGAAAATTGTAGCTTTCTCAACATCAAGTCAGTTAGGCTTAATAATGGTTACGATTGGACTAAATCAGCCACAACTAGCATTTCTCCACATCTGCACACACGCCTTTTTCAAGGCCATACTATTCCTATGCTCAGGGTCAATCATCCACAGCCTAAACGACGAGCAGGACATCCGAAAAATAGGGGGCCTATTTAACATCATGCCCGCCACCTCAACCTACTTCACAATTGGTAGCCTAGCCCTAACGGGAACCCCCTTCCTGGCAGGATTTTTCTCAAAAGATGCAATTATTGAAGCCCTAAACACCTCTTATCTAAACGCCTGAGCCCTGACCCTAACACTAATCGCCACATCATTCACCGCGGTATATAGTTTCCGACTAGTATACTTTGTGATTATAGGAACCCCACGATTCCTGCCCCTGCCCCCAATTAATGAAAACAACCCACTAGTGATTAATCCCATCAAACGGCTTGCCTGAGGAAGCATCATCGCGGGACTTATCATCACGCAGAACTTTCTGCCAATAAAAACGCCAGTTATGACAATACCAACCACCCTAAAAATAGCAGCCCTCCTGGTGACGATTGTAGGCCTACTAGTAGCCATGGAACTAGCCAACATGACAAGCAAGCAAGTAAAAGTTACCCCCATAATTCCTACACACCACTTCTCAAATATGCTAGGGTTCTTCCCTGCAATTACTCACCGACTCCTTCCGAAACTCAAACTCACCCTAGGGCAATCGGCCGCCACCCAACTCGACAAAACATGGCTCGAAGCCCTTGGACCAAAAGGCCTAGCACTAACACAAATGACCATGGCAAAAGTCACAAATGACATCTCACGGGGAATAATCAAAACATACCTAACCATTTTCCTCCTCACTCTAGTATTAGCCATTATCCCTGCCCTCCTCTAAACTGCACGAAGCGTCCCACGGCTTAAACCGCGAGTAAGCTCTAGCACAACAAGTAAAGTTAAAAGCAGTACCCAAGCACAAATAACCAGCATAGCCCCACCAGATGAGTACATTTCAGCCACACCACTAATGTCACCACGCAAGACAGAAAATTCTTTCAGCCCATCCACAACCACCCATGAACCTTCATACCAACCCCCTCAGAACACCCCCGCCGCTAAACTAACCCCTAGTAAGTAGACTAAAACATAGCCCAACACAGACCGATTACCCCAAGCTTCCGGGAAAGGCTCAGCAGCCAAAGCTGCCGAGTAAGCAAAAACCACAAGCATTCCCCCCAGATAAATTAAAAAAAGGACCAACGATAGAAAAGAACCCCCATGGCCGACCAAAACTCCGCACCCAACCCCAGCCGCTACCACTAAACCAAGTGCAGCAAAGTAAGGCGTAGGGTTAGAAGCAACAGCAACTAAGCCTACAACCAAAGCTATTAATAACAGAAACATGAAATAGGTCATAATTCTTGCTCAGACTTTAACCGAGACCAATGACTTGAAGAACCACCGTTGTTATTCAACTACAAGAACCATTATGGCAAGCCTACGAAAAACACACCCCCTCATCAAAATTGCTAACGACGCACTGGTTGACCTACCAGCACCATCTAACATTTCAGTGTGGTGAAACTTTGGGTCCCTTCTGGGATTATGCTTAGCTACTCAAATCCTAACCGGCCTATTCCTGGCCATGCACTACACCTCGGATATTTCCACCGCATTCTCATCAGTCGTCCACATCTGCCGGGACGTAAATTACGGATGACTAATCCGTAATATCCACGCTAACGGAGCATCATTCTTCTTTATTTGCATTTACATGCACATTGCCCGAGGCCTATACTATGGATCTTACCTTTATAAAGAAACCTGAAACATTGGCGTAGTTCTTCTGTTACTAGTCATAATAACAGCCTTTGTCGGCTACGTCCTCCCATGGGGTCAAATATCTTTCTGAGGCGCCACAGTAATCACAAACCTCCTATCCGCCGTACCATATATGGGCGACATACTAGTTCAATGAATTTGAGGCGGATTCTCGGTAGATAATGCCACATTAACGCGATTCTTTGCATTTCACTTCCTACTACCATTTGTCATTGCCGCCGCAACCATCTTGCATCTCCTATTTCTTCACGAAACAGGATCAAACAACCCAATCGGGTTAAACTCAGACGCAGACAAAATCTCTTTTCACCCATACTTCACGTACAAGGACTTACTTGGGTTCGTAGTCATACTTCTAGCTCTTACACTACTGGCATTATTTTCCCCCAATCTGCTAGGGGACCCAGAAAATTTCACCCCCGCTAACCCCCTAGTCACCCCACCACATATTAAACCAGAATGATACTTCCTGTTTGCCTACGCCATCCTACGGTCAATCCCTAACAAACTTGGAGGTGTCCTTGCACTACTATTTTCTATTCTAGTACTAATGGTGGTACCACTACTACACACCTCAAAGCAACGAGGACTAACATTCCGCCCGATCACTCAATTCCTATTCTGAACTCTGGTTGCAGACATAGTTATCCTAACGTGAATTGGAGGAATGCCAGTAGAACACCCCTTCATCATCATCGGACAAGTTGCATCCGTACTATATTTTGCACTATTCCTTGTCTTCATTCCACTAGCAGGATGGTTAGAAAATAAAGCACTAGAATGAGCTTGCCCTAGTAGCTTAGCCTAAAAGCATCGGTCTTGTAATCCGAAGATCGGAGGTTAAATTCCTCCCTAGCGCCCAGAAAAGAGAGATTTTAACTCTCACCACTGGCTCCCAAAGCCAGAATTCTAAACTAAACTATTTTCTGGGGTAGACCACCCCTTATGGTTTAGTACATAATATGCATAATATTACATTAATGTATTAGTGCATATATGTATTATCACCATATTTTTATTTTAACCATAAAGCAGGTACTAAATATTAAGGTATGCATAAGCATAAAATTAAGACTCACAAATAATATTATTTTAAGATGAGTAATAGATTAATCCCCTAAAAATTGACCTCAGATTTTTCCTTGAAATAAACAACTAAAATCCCACCAGAAATATCGGTGTAGTAAGAAACCACCAACTAATTTATATGAAGGCATATCATGCATGATAGAATCAGGGACAATAAGTGTGGGGGTTGCACACTGTGAACTATTACTGGCATCTGGTTCCTATTTCAGGAACATATAACTGTAGTATTCCACCCTCGGATAATTATACTGGCATTTGATTAATGGTGTAGTACATATGTCTCGTTACCCACCATGCCGAGCGTTCTTTTATATGCATAACGTATTTTTTTCCTTTTTCATTTCATTTGGCATCCCAGAGTGCAAGCTCAAAATGTTATTTAAGGTTGGACATTTTCCTTGTATGTGATAATAAATATTAATTATTTTATGACATAATTTAAGAGTTACATACTACTAAGTCAAGTGCATAACATATTCATCTCTTGTTCAACTTATCCTTACATAGTGCCCCCCTTTTGGTTTTTGCGCGACAAACCCCCCTACCCCCCTACGCTCAGCGAATCCTGTTTTCCTTGTCAAACCCCTAAACCAAGGAGGACTCAAGAACGCGGGAGCCAACAAGTTGAGATATAAATTGGCATCCACATTATATATATATATATATATATATATGTGCACTAATATTTATTTTTCGCATCCACCAATTGGCCTGGAGGCCCCTACTAAAAATTTGTGAAAAGTGACCCGGCACTAAATATCCTAATATAAAAATCA